CCGTCCTACTGTATATAGATATGCACAGACCAAAGCATAAAGTCCTGGATAAATGCCACTCTTACGCGGGATATTCTACAGGAAGTGCATGATCTACCAACTGCACGAGATCTTTGGGTAGCCTTAGAAAAGCGCTTCTTTATCTTATCATTGACCTAAGCCTGGGCGTATGAGGCTTTCTAACTTTTTTTTTAGTAAGGAAACTCAGTTTCTTTCCGATTCTGTTAGTGATCCCGAATCGAGCCTGATACCTAGCGGGGATTATTGCGTTGGATTGATCAGCGGAGTAGTACTTTTAAAACACGGACTTCACATGGAAACGTGACCTGCTGTGCCGGTTGAGGCTCAAAACTGAGCGTTGTAGTCCACGGACTTTCACTCTGGGGAAGCTCATTCAGTTATGGAATGCGTTAAGGGCTCTTAACTTAAGGAGGAGGGATTTTAAAAAAAATTACTTTTTCGAGATCGAGGAAGAAGACGCAGGGTGATCTCCCCATATAGTAAATCTTTCTATTCCAGTATGGCTGCATTCAGGCTAGTATGATGTCTCGGTTCTTTCTTCCTAGCCCTATGTTGTTTGACGGGACTATATCTACTCTCTTTTAGAACCATACCGAGTGAAATGCTTTAAACTCGAGATTCTTATAGATGGAACTGGCCATAGAATCGATAGACTGAGATCTGATCATCGGATGCTTCTGCTCAAGACCTACTTGGTTTGGTAAACAGGGATCGGTCAGCCTTCTTTTCCATTCTTTTCAGACAAGACAATTGGATCACATTTGAAAGACAGATAAAAGGCGACTTCGGGGAGAGATCTACCTTGCTTGGTGTGACCTGATTATGAGTACACAGATTGGGTTTCACAGCTGAGAACTCGAATTCTACTTCAAAGAAGTCCTAGCTCTCGATTGCTAGTAACCTATGTTTTAACGAGGAAGGATCTCAAGCCCTCGGGCGCTATTGATATTATATTGAAAATGGTATCACGGAACGAACGAGAGTCCTTTGCTCCTCACTTTTTAAATTGAACCTCTGGTAGGTAGTAGAGTTAGGGCAAAGATGCTTTAGTAATTCATTCTTGCTTTTCTGTTTTGCTAATCCGAGATAAGGGCGCAAAACCAATAAAGAATAAAATGGGACAGAAACATCCATGGAACAAGAGACTGAAAGAGGGGAACCTCAGGCAAGGAATACAGATTCCCTTGACAGCTCGAGCTTACAGTTATTCTTGATTGCTAACGTAGTTGCTTCCACCGTTCTCATCAACAAAAACAAATAGAATTCCCCGGTCAGGGAAGGAAAGCCGCGGAAAAGGAGTGAATTCTCAATTGGCCGTTTAAGCCCTTAGGTGCAATGCTGGAGACAAAGCTAGTTCCAAAAATGAAAATCTATTTCTTGAAAGAGAGATAGTAGCTACGAGTGGAATAGACGGTTAAAAGTGTTGCTTTCAAGCGACTAGCCTACACTTTCTTCATATCGATTGTTGGTCTTAAGTCAGCCTTTGCTTTGGTAGGGCCAGATCCCTCGCCCCTATGTGCGAAATATGACTATTACGCTCCCTTGACTCAGAGGCCGTCCCTGCCATTTCCCCCGTATGTAGCCATCGTTACAGTATGAATCAATGCCCATGTTTTATGGAATTTCTTAATATTTTTATAGGTCCGATCTCTTTAAGACAACAGGCAAGTCCTTTGCTCCCAATATTTTCCCAAAGGGGAAGAGGCTTGTAGGGGGTGCTCTGAAGTGAAGCTGACCCTAAGAATTTGGATCACTCACGTGAGATTTGCTTTGACCGCGTTCTCTGCGATAGCACAAGATCCGTCTCTGACAGAATAAGGTGTTCTCAAATAAACATCAGCTTTTAATGCTAATTATCCCTCACCAAGGGTTACAGCTTGCCTAAAATCTACGGCCAATGGGAAAGGATCAAGACCAACCAACAGCGAATCAAGCATGTACTTAAATCCGACCGAAATGATATATATAAGATAAGCTTTCGATACGAGTCAGACTGCACTGACACGATTGGCGAGAGAAGACCAGAATGGATGGAGAATGCACTATCGATCTGAGATTGTAGCTTGATACCCAGAGGGTTCCCACTATTTCAAATTTAGATTGTTGAGTATATTAAATATTAGCGTAGAGAAAGAACGAAAGGCGCTTAGTTCTCCCTTCCCCTGGTTTCTGAACAAGGACCTGCTGCTATTCCTATTTTTTAGAGAGAGCCCATAGGGCAAGCTACCAACCGAGACTATGAAAGGAATCGAGAACGCTAGCAATATGCTTACCACATCCAATTGGATCTATTTTGAGGCCTGTTTTGACTTTGTAAGTACATGCATACCTAATCCCACCAATTCAGAATTGCCAAGGTAGCCCACAGATCTGGGCTGATAAGAGCAGCTGACCAATGTGTCCAGTGCCCAATCTTCCTCCACTACTGAATGCGAATGACTAACTGATCTAGGGAGCCCAGACTGAGGCAACGATGGTTCGGTTCAGTAAATCAGAAGGAGAGCTAGCCATGCCCGAAAGTCCTCAATCGAAGCACTGGAAATTGCGTAAGAGACAGAGCGCAATCAAGAGATATACTCGCTTTTTCCTATGCTAAGCCCTTTTAAGTCCTAATAGAATGCCCGGCCAATTCGTTTCAAGCCAACAGGTGAAATAGCAAGGCTTAGCCCTATAGAGAGGCACTTCACAGAGTGTGAGACTCGCCCTATGTAGAATGACTCCCTCGGATTATCTGAATGTGAACAAGCCAAGAAGCTAGGTAGCTAAAGGGCTAGACGAGAAAGAAGATGTTTTAGAAGGGATGGGATGCCGAGAATCTGTGGTTACATTGGTTTACACGACCGGGGCTTTTTCCGATTTGAGAAAGGTTTCCCCTGGGATTCGACCTCACTTCACTCCGCAAGTAACTGAACTGAAAGCTGGGTCAGCTAATCACATAAGCAATAGTAGGCATCCCAGTCGGATTGTAGTAAGGAGTTTTGCGATTTGACTACTACTTGGCTTTCAAGGCGGTCTCTCCTCTCGGTGTCGGCATCCTTCTTCAGTCACTACGCGGGCAAGAGAACGGCCAGCTCCCGAAAAGGACTCCTTCGACGGTGGCTAAGAGCCTTTCCTCACCCCTATCTATAAGTCGCACCGCAGAGGAGGCCGCATACCGTAAAAGTGAAACCAAATCATGGAAGAATCGGACTTCCATAGCTGTGTTAGCTAGGCCACCAGCCTGATCCTCTTTCTTTTACTGGATCACATCTTTCCTATGCCGTTGCTGGGTCAGCTCTCTCCTATCTCATGCTGCTGCTTTGCCAAACCCTGGTTCTTTCAAACCAGACACTTCATCCCTGGTACATGTATGTGGGATTTCTGCTTCGGCTTCTCATGTCAATCTTCCAATGTCTTGCCATTTTCTCTTATATAGATATGCTATAGGCCTTGTCCTCTTCTATTCCTCCTAGTCCATTAAGGCAGTTGCTTGCCTTGTAGATATGTCAAATACTGGCTTTGGTTAGGAAGTCTGGTATGCTGAGCACAGCCTTGTATTTAAAGCAGTGTTCAGCTTCTCTTCAGGTTGCCTATGCAGGTGACCCGAGGGTCCCAGACCTACTTCCAGTACCAGTATCCCTGACGAGATCAGGATATCCTCGGCTTATTCCTTCTTATCATCGTAAGATGATATATCGGAAGGATGAAAAGGCTGACACTCTAGTTAAAATTTATTTGTCTTTCTTTACTTTATCAAGGGCGTGCCTTTCGGCGCCTAGAGTCAGTAAGAAGACTTTCGAATCTATAGTGTCTCCGGTCGCGGATATGGATAGGGTTGTATCAGTTGTAGGCTTAATAAAAGAAAGATTGCCTGCTCTTATCCAACGCTATCTTCCCTGGGTGAACCAGATTGCCCTTAACCAAGGCTTTCTGTGGGAACCGACATGGAAGTCGCTTCCGACGTTTTCCCAGATGAATCATTATTTCTCTAACCCTAGCATTAGTGGTATGTCGAAGCTACCACCTTTAAGGTCGTGCTTCCCATCCATAATGTTCGAGTTGAATGGGTTTTCCCTTCTTCTTGAGCAAATACATGCTCGTGGTGAACAGTGGTCGTCTGGGGCATTATGGCCTGAGATAGTCAGGTATCCTTTGGATCCTAATAACAAGATCTTTAGTGGCTTTTGCCTTGATCTGTTTGAAAGGACCATTGGACCCTTCTTTCCCTCTTACCATCAGTTAAAGGTTTTTCCTTTAACTGGACGTCTATGTCAGACTCTCCCAGGGGCGGGGAAAAGACGAATATTTGCTATAGGTAACTATATCAATCAGCGTTTGCTGAAGCCAGTGCATGACTGGCTGATGAGCGTTCTGAGAAGAATACCCATGGATGGTACTTTTAATCAGACTGCTCCTCTCACTTCGTTCGAGCTGCTACGCTCCTCTTTACAGGTTAGCCGGTCAGAAGGTATGCTTCTCATATGATTTGACAGCCGCCACAGATAGGTGGCCTCTGCTAATCATGTTTGAAGTCATGCAATACCTATTCGACCGATCCTTTGCGTCTTCCGTAGTGAACTCTGCCTTAGCCTTCAACTCATTTCAAGTTTCTTTTGTTAAGAGTTGTAAGAGCTTCGTCAGTTTCATTGCTGGACAGCCGCTAGGGTCTTTTTCGTCATGGGCTCTGTTCTCTTTAACACATCACTTGGTGGTGTGGTATGCAGCGGAACTTTGCTACCCTGGAGTGTACTTCAATAGGTACGCTGTTCTCGGCGATGATGTAATCATAGCTGATGAGCAAGTATCCATTGTGTATTCTCAAGTCCTGGATGAATTACAAGTAAAGATTTCTTTCCAGAAATCACTTGTATCCCATTCTGGTGGTGGCGAATTCGCAAAAAGATTCAGAATCAGGGATATGACTAAGGACATAAGTCCTGTGTCTATTCCTGCTTTAATGAACACGCATCATCCATATGGTCTGATGTCAGTGAACAATCAATATCCATGTAAAAGGTTCACTACATTGGCTCGTCTGGGTGGTGCAGGATTCAGGGCCTTAGCCCGAATGGACCACCATAGATCTAAGCGCTTTGCAAGGGTCTTCTTGATGTATACAAAGTCAATTCTAGGAAAGATTTACCTAGAACTTTGGCTTGGCAAACACTTACCTCTTAATCCGTATCTCAAAGGGCTCTTAGTCCAATTCTTGCTGGATCAAATGAAACCAAAAGAGTTGAAACTTCCGCCATCTGAGTATTACACATCTGAGGGTGTTAAAGACATGTCTGAATACACCTTGGTGCGTAGATGGGTAAAGCAGTGGTTAAGCTATGTCCACTGGTATGCAGGTACCGCGTGATCTCCAGATGTAGGCCTAGACGCCTTCTTTGATGCGCCTATGGTCAACTACAATTACAAGATAAATCGGACCGATGAAGAAATTCAGAGGTTTGGTCTATTTTGGAAAGTGGTTGATATGGTGTCTGATTTGGGTTTGTCTCCTAAGGTTCCTATCCTTAGCGCGACAACTCCGGCTCAACCGGGCTGTTGGCTTCTAGGCGGATTCTCAGGCAAGGATTACTTAGTGTTGTCCCTTGGTATGTCACAACCAAGGGCGCATCGTGGGATTTTATCCTTTAACAGGCAGAGAAAGCTCAAAAGAGGGATTGGCGGGAAAGACTTCAGGAAGGGCTGCCCTTCTCTTTTCTGTCCTAGTCCCTCGGGAGCATACAAAGGGTTCCCTTCCATCGGTCGAGCCCTAAGCAAGGGCAGACTAAGCGGGTAAGGACTGACTCGATTGACTGGCGTGGCCTTAAGAGCGGGAATTTCCTTCTTTCATGCCTAGCAACCCAAAAAACATCCTACGTTGTGAACTGATTTCCTGAGCTCTTCTTTGATAGATTGAAATCCGATTTCGAACTGATCTTTCTTATTAAACAAAAAAACAGTCCCAGAAATGGAATCTGCCTCTCTTTCTGAATGCCTAGGTCAGTCCCAACCTGAAATAAGAGCTAGATTGCCTGCCTGCCCACTGATTTGAGTTACTAACTACCCTGCAAACCTACTACCCTTATTACCCTCCCCGCGCGCAGACGCTTTCTTGCTTCCGAACCCCCGATCCCCGTCTTCCCTGCCGTTATTTACTTGCAGAAATAGCTGCCTTTGAAAAGAAGGTTTTACGGCAGTGCTTTCTTTCGTCTTTCTGTCTTCGCTTCGAGTCTTGCTTTTCTCCTTGCTGTCTTTCTTGTTGGCATGGTTCCATAGGTCGATTCCAAAGGGCAACCTAATAGGGAAAGGCCTTCGACTCTTGACTTTCGGGCAGAGCAGCCTTTGACGGAACTTCTTTAACAGACTGAGGCGGTCACTCCCTATAGACTCGCATCACCAGCAACCCCTGTTAAGCCTGAGGCAGCTTCTGAATCTACCCTATCAATTCCCTTTCTTGCGGAACGGCTTGAATGAGCTGAAACTATTCAGATTTCCTTCGTCCCTGCTCTGCCTATATAGACTATCCAGACAGAGCTTACTTGGGAACTGCTTAGATGCGCTTCCCGCTTTCGACAGCGACTGAAACTGAGACTGAAAGAGCAACGAATTGATTGAGCTGCTTCCTTCTGGCCTCGGAAGGGACTCGGAATGTACTCTGGCCTAGTTAAGTCCCACCCTGAGATCAAGGAACCTATTGATGAAGGTCTGCACGCACGTGGAGAGGGGCTTGGTCTTTGTCTTTGCATGTTTCCCTACCCTAGGTCGAGTCCAATCGTTCGTATTCCGTCCAATCGGGGATTTCTTTAAGCTAAGCCGTTTAATGGGATTAGTTCCCTTCTTCGTCTACTTTGTCTCGTGAGCTTCTACTTCCTTTCGTCCGAGGCAACATTGGAACTTTCTGCCCCATCTCTCTCTGGTCTCACTGGCTTGGCTTTCGCTTTCATAGTTATTGCTTGGCTTGCTTCATCTTATCTTTCCTTCGCAAGGGTCCTAGCTCCACCTAGAAAAGGCCAACCTGTAATTTAAGTATGAGATTCGATTCCCTTCAAAGTCAAAGGTAGGCCTGGAGACTTACTTTCCCTCCCACTCATACTCGTACTGGGACCTAATCTCTGCCAGCCAATGGTGACCCGCTTGTGGCTCAGGAGCTGAGGGAAAATTTATATATAAATTTATAGGTTTTTTATTCGAAGAGCTTGCATTGCTTCCATCGCTTCCGATCCGACCGTAAGAATAATTCCTTCCATAGAATATAATAAATAATCCATTCTATCCAGTCGAGAACTTCAACCAAAAGTGCTGCTCCAACCCAAAGGAGGCGACTGATACATAAGCAAAGGAAAGTTATAATGACTTGTCGAATCAAAGAAAAGAAAAAAGAATTCAAAAATGATTTCGCGAACATAGCTTATTATGTTTTATATCCTTTATTAAGAGACTCCAGACGCTCAATTGTCCTAAGCCCCAGGCATCCGGTTACCTTTGGCGGACACCGCCGCCGCGCTTTTGCACTAAGTTATTGCGGTAGAATTAAAAAAAAAACAACTCATTTCTTCTATTTAAGATAATATGACCGCGAAAGCCACACTTAGAGAATCAAAGCCAACTACGACTTCTGGTTAGCAAATGCTGCCGACGCCCATTACCATAAAGAATGGTAGAGGGCTGTCCTCAACTTCTACTATTGAACACTCAACCAAATGTCGCAACTAAGTTATAAAAAAGTCAGACTTCCGATAAAGCCACAAGGCTTCGATTGGATAACCAAACTGCCCTGAGTCAACGATGAAAAGCTCCCGAAGGCCTATTCGATTCACTCAAATAGGAGCCTGAATCCAACTTAACATTAAATATAAATACGAGAATCCAATTCATAAAGAATAAAGCTCCCGAGCGACTATTCGATTAATAAATAGAGCAAGAACACAACTTAACATTAAATACTATACCGGTTCGAACAAAAAAAAAAAAGAGAAGTAGGAAAGACAAGGGCTTCTCCTGGCGTCAATCTTATTAGTCCTTGGCTACACTAGCTGTAGGGAGAAGCAAGGAATTCAGCTAAGAGCAGCCAGCAGCAACTAGAGCATCCCGTCTGAAGGCCGAGGGCAGGAAAGCAAGGCAAGCCCTTTTAAAGTCAAGTAAACTCCGGAGGCAGAAGCTTTAAAAGATAGGGGAGGATAGCTGTTGCTAGCTGTTGCTCTTATTAGTGCCTTAGCTGGTGTTCCCCTTTAGGAGGAAGCGAGAAAGCTTCAAAAGACTAGTCCGAAAGGGCTAGCTAAGACAAGGCAGCTAGGCTGAAGGCAAGGAAGGCTAGTCCGGCAACTGCTAGCTTAACAGACAAAGAAAACGGGATCCCACTGATACTGATCGCCCTCCAAACAAAACAACCTGATCTGTGTAGGCCAGAAGCCAGCAAAAAAGGAAGTTTTCTAGCCTTATAATATATATATAATTTTTTCTTTGTAGTTGCCCTTTATGTGATAGGGGTGCTTGCTGGAAAAGAAAGCCGGATGAAGGATCAAGCCTTTCGAAAAGAAGATTAAGATAGTGTGAAATTCACCTTATCTCTTCCGAAGGTGACTCAAGGGGAGGGTTCACAAACACTGACTTAATTTCCCCTGGGAGTCCGTAGGTCCTTGGTTGGCGAGTGGAAGGAAGTGACTCAACCGATAGGTTGAGGTGCGAAGGACTGAAAGGAAAGGAAGAAAGGAGAAGCTACTCGCCCTAATCAATAAGCGGGAGGGAAAAAGGCTCTTTTGAAAAAGAGAAAGACCCTCTATTCTCATCGAAAAGACTAGTAAGTGTATGTGATGCCTCCCTTGAGTCACCTTTAAGGAGAGGAAAGCGCTTTTGAATGAACGAAACCTTGGGACTTACCTCTTGGCGACTTTTTTTGCTAGTGTAGTTATGCGTCTTCGGTAAGCTGACCAAGGAAGACTGCATTGCGGTGTACCTGTTTTGTAAACAGGTGCGTGATCTACACCGGAAGTCTGGCCTTCTTTTCGTCGGGGCGTACCTCAAAACCGTAGGCTTACACCTTATGGGAGGGGTGGCATCTACGAAAATCGCCATCAACCGTGAAAAATTTACGTGTCCTTGACCCGATCGGGAATACCTCAAATCATTCCGTCCTTACACCGTCAAAAGTGAAAGGTGCGGAACGAGGAGGCTCATCTCCTGTCCTGGTGAAGTTCTACCTGTCGTTGTGCTCTTTGTCCAATATCATTTTGGTCTGGCCAAAGGGTCGGAAAGTGCTTGGTAGCACTATCCAGTCAATGGGTACCAACCGGGGGGAACCTTGTCTTGATATAGTTAGGTTCCTGATGGTAAATACCAAAGAACTATTCAGGGCGTACATTCCCGACTATTAAAAAAGACCTTTTATGAGTTTAGATTTAGACCATCCTGGTCATCCGGTCCAAACACCTACAAGAACTCATTAAGGGAAGCGTGTTGACCGTTCCCCTCGTCACAGGCGCTTACACGATTGATGGCGATTTTCCACACTTTGGGAGTCGACGCGACGGCGTGTTTGACGCTCACCAAACCCGAAACTCTCGCTCGGATTGGACGTTCTTGGTTCGCACCTATATGTATATCCAGGCAGGGAGCTTCCGATTGAATCCATCTTCTACTTATAAGATCCTAAAATAGCATATATATAAAAGGCTAGTGAGCAGAATGAATCAACACTAGCCCTATGAGTTTAGTTGTCATCATCCCATGACTTCTGTTGGTCTAACCGGACCACCACTCCCGACGCATTTCGAATGTCACATTGGGCTTTGGCCGAGTGAACCCCTTTTGATAGACGAGCTTAAGCTAGGTTCAGAAGAGATAGATGGGTGTGTAGAATGTGATACCTCATTTCGATGCATAGCCCTTTCCTCAGTATGGGGCTGATTGAAGCCATGAGGAGGGGCCCTTCGCCTTAGTCTCAGGCCCGATGCGAAGAGATAAGCTTATAACGATCTCAACCTTCAAATGGGTTGTCTTTCTACTAATGGAGAAGGAGCAAAGTAACGTAGTGAAGGCGGTAGGGCATGGCCCATCACACTGTTGGATTCTCCCGATCTTTGATGAGCGGCCCCTCATTCAAAGACTTCACCAAAAGCAAACTCTCGATCAGTGAGCCATGGAGTTTATGCTTGCCTTCTGAAGCAAATGCCCTCTGCAGATGAATTGAAGAAGAAGGATAGCATTATCTCCTTCTATCATTGGTGCTATCGTATCTAAAGAGAAAGGCTACTGCTACTTTTAGGTATGAAAGGTGATCTTAACGCGAAATTTCCTAAGAGAAGTGCGAAAGGATTTTAGGCTAGATTACAGGTATGCCTAAAGGCCATATGGTTGATTGATTCTACTCCACTTTCCAGATTGGGTTAGTGTTACATCTATCATTGGTGTCTCTTATATAAGAGAAAGTCACTCGAGTGGTCTGCCCCGAGAAAGAATAAGAGAAGAAAGATTGGACAGCTTTCAAAGGCGCCTACTCAAATAAGGGAGGTGAAAGGAAAGGACAGGCTGAATTGAATGGCTTCCCCTCTGCAAGCACCTCTCTTCCATGAAGCAAGCAACAGGAAAAGAGAAGAGGAGCACATCTCTGACCCTATTTCAAGATATGCTATGGATTGGTAACAGCTTGTTCCAGCAGGGACGACTACATAACAGTCCAATCCGAAGACGATGTGAATTGGCTTTCTCTCTTTCTCTATGATATTGGAAGAGAGGGAGTTGTCACAGCCCCTGTCAAATAAAGAAGATCAATTCCTTCTGTAATGGAATGTCAGTCTAGAAGTAGAAGTGTCAGAGAGAGGACTGATTGAAGGGAATGGAGTCAGGGACGACAGCTCATTAGAGATTGGAAGATAGAGAAAGAGCATTGATTCACCTACCTTTTCTTATTTCTTATAGGAGTTTTCCCCGGGGAAGGAAGAAGAGCAGCTGTTAGGGAAAGAGCATGGAAAGAGCTGGACTTGAACTGATAGCATTGAAAGGGAAAGGAAAGATGAATTAAGCGGTCATCGAGATCTTTACAAAAAATAAAATATAAAAAAAAATGCAAAGCCATGAACAAAGGGGATTGACTGAGAAGTAGAGCTAAGCGATCCATTTCCTGCCCTTCATTCACTGGAACGAATGTCTAGTTGGCCCCGTTCCGCTCGTTATTGGGCCCGGCATCGGAATCTCAACTGGATGGGGCAGAGTAGTTGTTGGGTCAGCATCGGCTGAACGAGATGCTTTGTACCTCCCGGACCAGGGGAAGAAAGCATATTTTAGGACGGGAGTTCGCAGATATTGGGTCACTGCTACCAGCTGCTTGCCCAGACCAGAGGGATGTGGATTTGCTGTCCTCTGCTAGGATGCCGCTAGGGGAGAAATAGATGCTTCTGAGTTCAAAGTTCTGGTCCTTGGATCAAATAGGTCTTCTTTGCCGGCTCGTACTCCCTTCCATCAGTTGGGGTCACGAGGCAAGCCATTGGAAGGAGTAGTTCCGGATTCAGTCTAATTCCGTCCCCTTTAGAGAGAGGGCAGGGGCTTCGAACGAGAGGAAGACTTGGTTGCTGGCTAGCCGGAGTCACGGAGAAGAGGAATCCTTTTTATTTCCGGTTGAAGGCTACCTTCTATTCGATAGATCGCCAGCAGGCATTGGCTCATTTGTTCCAGTCAGAGCTGCTCAAAATCTTCCATCCGATGGGAGTGGAAGAAAGCACTGAGACAAGGAAACTAGGAGAGCTCTCCCCGGGGAAGAGATAGTTGGGTCAAGGCATTGCCTTAATGGCCCACTAGAGCTTGAATTCATTGGTTCATAATCAAAAGATTGAGAGTCAGCTGGATGGTTTGGAATAGAGCTACGAAGGTCTGAATTTGGCCCCTTATCATCGGGGGTTGCAGATGGAAGTGAAACGGAGAGATCCATTGATGCTTATATACCTATTAACTACCGATGGGTGAAAGCACTTCATTGGCTCCGTTCAAGGGTGGCGGGGAGGGATTGAAATCATTCGATCCAGCAGAGGCACTTGAAAAAGAAAGCTTGCAGTTGGTTCAGCCTAGTTGGTTGGTGCTACTTCAGAGTCTGGGGAAGAACTCGGTCAAGTACTGGTTCATAGCTTCCGTCATTCGATGGATCGGATCCAGTACGAGCCCATTACTTGTTGCTTGGCTAGCAGCAGAAGCTGGGGCTTGAACGAAGAGATTTCAATCAACGATATGGCTGCCTTTGGGTCTACTCGATGGTCGGTTGGGCCTAGAACGCTTGAATCCGGATCCCAGGGCCTGAACTCCCTGGTTTAGAACGAGACGGGGAACGAATAGACATGGGAACCCTTTGCTTAGATTTTGTTCCGTTTTGATCGAAAGGGCAGGGACTTCCTCCGCTTGGTCGGATGAATGGGAGCGGATGAGAGGGGAACGGAGCCAGCTCACTTCATTTCTTTTGATCGGGTTCGGATTCACTTGATTGGGAAAGAGATGGCCGGGCTTTGGAAGAAAAGGAATAGGATTCCACTGGATCGGGTGAGAGACAAAGAGAAGACCCGGCTCTGACTCGCCGGTTGAAGGCTCTGAACGAAGAGACATGGATTCATTTCATGCTGCCAGTGAGCGGCTTAGCAGCATACTTGCTTCCCCTTGAGGGATAGGGGGGTATTTATTTCCTTGGTCGAAGGCAAGCCGGAGGAAGAGACCCCTTACTATAGATAGGGCGGTGGGGAGTTGCTTGTAAACCTTGTAGGTGGGGCAGAGGAACTTGAAAGGGAATGGGATGCCTTGGCAGTTGAATCACTCGATGGAGCAGAAGAGGATGGAGGCCCCGCGGGCACTGGATTCACTGAAATGGATCCGGCTCACTCGCTGTCAGCTGCTTGCTGGAAGCATCGGAATCAAAAGATTGAAAAGGAGAGGTGGTCCCCGGTTGAGGGACAAGCATTTGAATCTCCGCTGCCACTGCCTATGAATCGCCGGGCCGGGTGAAGGGAGAGGGAAAACTTGATTCTATACTGGCTTGGCTGATGGTCATAGGGCAAGGAATAGGCGGGGCGCTCCTAAGCTTCCACTTGAAGGCGAGTACTCGGCCGGACACCAGTGGAGGGCAATAGGTGGAATGAATGGATTTCCTGGTTTTTTAAGGGATTTCGGAAATGAAGTCAGTGTGTTCATTTACTACTTAACGACTCGAATGAAAGCTTTCAAGGCGAGCCAGGTGGCCTTCAAATCCCTTCTACCGCTTATTCCTTCTTCAATCCCGCTGCATCTAGCCCGTAGGCTTCTGCAGCCAACCATTCCCACGGATTCTGATCCGATCCTACCTTCTGGCTAGGCGGCGGGAGAGCTTGGTTCTGGAAGTGGGTTCAGGAGTGAGTTCTGTTTACAGGCGAAGAAAGCTTCAAAACATATTCATATCGCCCGGGCCCTAAGCCCTCATTGATCAGCCAGCCTGATACGTCTCCCCGAACCCACTGATGCCTTGTCAATACGCGAGTGAGACAAGTTAATACGTATATCCCGATATGATCTTATCTTATGATTTATCACACTCTCTGGATCGGTTGGATTCGGGCTCGGGTCCAGTTCGATTCGCCATCGATCTTCCACCCATTTATTTAAATAAGACTAAGAATAAGAAGCAGAAGGGAAAGAAGCAGAAACATAAGAAGAGATAGATGAGATTCAGTTTGATAACGAGAAAGGTTCTTTTTGAAAGAAGAAAGACCAGGCGCTTGAGAGGACGAATAGCCCACTTCTTAGGGGGATCAAGCACTGTTAGGAAAGGCGACTTAGAGGAAAAGAGGAAAAAGCCCGAAGGTAAGGCAGTAAGAGCAGTAAAAGAGTAAGATGGCGTATCGGGATTCTAAACCTCAAAGCCTATTCGATAGGAGCTGCTTGCCTTGCATTCGATGCATAAATCCCATTCGATGCCATTATTGGCTTAACTGTCCATGCCCCATTCTATTCCTTCGACACCTTCCACCAGCATTGGATTCATTCTTACCAATGATATTCCCAACAACGGTTATGTAGCATCCCATCCCGGTAATTACTTATCCGTAAAAGACTGAAGCAGGCTAAGACTAGCAGCTGCTGAAAAGGTGAGATTTTTGGATCGATTCATCAGGGAGGATTCAATGAGAGACTAGGAAGACGCCGCCTCGACATCTCTTTATCCGTGGTAAGGATAATGCCCTTAACCATAAGTTGGAGTATGTCCTCTCGGACAACCGACGGTTCTTCGATTCCTTGGCCCTCTCTTGGTTCTGCTACCCGGACCCCCAATAAGCTGTGGCTTTCATCATTACCGGTGATTCGGTGCAGACGCTTTACTTAAGGTTAGAGGGTGAATCAGTGCTTACAATATCCTTTATGTAATCACTCCCCTATCATTGTTCACCTCAGCCTTGTTGTTGAAAGGAGCCCGAAACCTTTCAGATTATTAACATGTTGTGGACGAGGCTTCTTTCGTTTCAGAAAACAGTGCAAGAGGCCTGGCAACCTTTAAAGGGAACCCCATGTTCCAGGTAGCCCAGAAGCTTCGATTTGTCAAAGCTGCGCTAAAAGCCTTGAATTTCAAAGTGTAGGGTCGATAAAAGAATAAGAAAGGCCATAGAAGAACTAGACGCCATTCAATCCCAGCTATCCTTTTTCCAGTTCAATGAAAGGCTCGCAGAGCAGAAGAGTATATTATCAAATTGGATGAGTTGAACCAAGCCCTGGATACAGAAGAGGCATTCTTTAACTTTAAGCAGAAGGCCAGAGTCTCTTGGCTAAAGGATGGAGACCGCAATATCAAATACTTCCACGCTACACTCACAGAAAGAAGGGCAAGGAAGACTATCAGGAGAATAAAGGATGAGAGTGGAACTATACTTACTGTGGAAGCCTACATCAAAAGACAGGCGGAACTCTACTTTATTAATCTAGTGGGCACGGCTAGCAGAGTGGAGGGCCTCTATAAGCCGGTTAGGCTTCTTTCTTCTGGGAATTGGCAGTTGCTTTAGCTGCTTCAGGCCCGTGCATATCTTAACTAGTGGGCTTAGCCCGAAAAGAATATTGCCTGCTCTTCGTAGAGCAACTATGTCACTTCTGTCTATTAGTGAAAGGCTAAGGCTCCATCCATCCGAACTTTCGAATGATTGCTGCGCCTCTTTCAAAGTTATTAACTCAGTTTGTTAGAGAAAGCTAGGTTTCCCTAAGGAAGGGTTTTCTCGCTCAGTGTCATCGTTCCGATGATCACCTTCAGGTCAGGATACTGAAGTGGAATGGATTGCATTCCAATCTTGCCTATGATGTTGATGACTTTCCCAGCGTATGTAGATATCCTATCCTTTCAGCGGCTTAAAGGCTGGAATTGACGGACCGGACTACTACGTGTCGTTGCTTGGCGGTTCCTTTTCAATCTAAAAGAGCAAAAGCCTATTCTGGGCATCCTAACTATGAAAGTGAAAGAGCGAGCTCCTTCTTACCCTAGACATCATTGAACCGGTTCTGCTCGGGGATTCTTGCCTTGCATAGAATCTTGGCTAAGCCTTAGGCTAGTGAGTCAGAGAAAGGATTTAGATACCATACTGAACTCAATCAGTATAAGCCGGAAAGCAGGCAAAGTCTAGCTGCCCAGATCTGATTCCATATCTTCTCTTTCCCAAACCCGTGAATCCCAGCTTGCCAACTTTCTTCTGTCTTCTCATTGGGCTTAGGAGAGAGAACTAGTCTTGCACTTTCAGACTGGTCCTAACGGCAGGAAGCAAATGTCTTCGCAAGTAAGGGATGGTTTACCCACTCAACAACAACTAATATCTTTACTGGCTAGAGGCGGCGCATCTCGAGTGAGATCGAACAATTAATCAATCGTCGAATCCCTTTCTTTCCCTGCTCGCAATCTCTCCTTCCCTGCCACCTCGGATGAAATAGTACGATGGATGCCACCCTCCCTAGCTCCGCCTCTCTTTTCTTAGCCGGAGCTTTGCCCATTTAGTACGAACTTTGGTGAGAGGCAAGCAAAAATTGATTTTCTATTGTATAAAGGCGGGCATTCTATCTCACATATCGCGCATCTGTCTGAATGATGAACCGGTGGCATCTGACGACCGACCACATGCAACTCTTGCCTGGGGCCAGCAATAGCTACCCACCTAACATCTCTTTCTTGTATGAGTCTTTGCCTTGATGTGTAATAGACCTGCGGGGAAGCCCCAGTAGCTTTTCCCAACTTCCAGGAAGAACCCCGTTTCTTTTTGGATGGAACATGTTTTTGAGTTGAGCGCATATGGGCAGGTTGAAGGCTCTCCTATGTTTCAATTATGCAGTAAACCTCGGAAACTGAAAAAGGAACTCAGGAAATTGAACAAAGAGTACTTCTCTGATCTTTCCCAACGTGTGGCAGATGCGAGGAATGAATTGTCCAATATCCAGCAACTCCTCATGACATCGGGGGGAGATGAGCATCTTTGCCATCAGGAAAGAACAGCAGCTGGGAAGCTCAGATCTTTGAGTAGAGCGGAGGAGAGTTTCCAGTTGATTAAGAAGTTTATTACAGAGGCACCTAAGTCCCACAGCTGATTCAAGAGATGCTTGGCAGTTATGGTCTCCCACGAGACATCCTGTACCTGCATAGAAGGTCAAAGATTCAAATATAAATTACATTCAGATCAACCATTGCAGGTTTTTATTCCACTTACAGTCGTAAAGCAGTCATAAGCCAGAGAAGGACGTAATTAATTCAATAATAATAATAGCTAGAAGGGAGAAGGGCGGATGGAAGGATAGCTGGGAATCCCACTTATAAGGAGAAAGTCTTTCTCAGTATCTAATGAACCGAAGGCTTCAGCCGTGTCGTGGATAAGCCAAAAGCTCTAGTCCCATCTCTTTATGTTATGGAATTGGATATCGCTCTCTGGCATCCGTCAGTCATCCTCGTAGTCGTAAGTTAAGACGGCTTCGGGCGGTGTGGGACCGTTACCGGTTACCGATCTCATGGTGGCTTGGTCGCGGGTTGCCCCTTGACCCTTATATTTATGGACTGCTTGTGGCCATGCTTCGGAAGGAGCTGGCCCCCAAGGAGCTGAAACTTCCACCGGCTCATTTATTCGAAATGCCGGGGATGGGTGAGTTTCTGGAGTGGTCCCTCTATCAGGGGTGGATGCGACAGTGGTTGCAGTATCTCTCATGGTACTGCCGCGTAGCTATGCGACCCGATGTAACTCTTGAAGAGTTGCTAGATGCACCTGTTGTCACCGTTCATTGGAATTCCACGAATCGGGACGAAAGTCTCATTCGCATCGGGTTTCAGTGGAAGGCGTATGATTTGGTTGCGTCTGAGCTAGTTCGGCGGACAGTTACCAGTCTGCCCTACAAGGAAGCGAGTGATCTTGATGATAGCTCCTTCTATCTCTTTGGAGGCTATAGTGGTAGTCAGTTTCTTGTGAGGGCATGGGGCCTGACACAACCCCGTGCCCAGCATGGTGTCATTTCTTTTGGAATGCCCATGCACACGACCATCGGTCATAAATGGCGA